TACGTAAAGACTATATTACGCCAAATTTCTATGAAATTCAAGATGCTCATTGAATGATAAGAAACCCCTTTTTACTTATACGACACGACTCCAGATTTCATTTCAATCAAAGAACTTTTTTACATTACTTTCTATATGAAAAGAGTAACTGCATTTTTATTCGTATTTTTATTCCTATTGTGGGTGGGACAAAAGAAAAAAGAAAAATAGGCTTTCATTGCTATTCCCCAATTGGGAAAATATCGTATACATTTTGTATGAGCAGAAACAATAGGATGGCTCAAAAGATTTCTGCACCATGAACTTTGTACCGCGCGCATCACTTAGTGGGGACCCCGGAAAGTAACTTGAGCAAGAGTGAAAAAAAAAGAGGAAAGAAAAAAAAAAAAAGAGATGAAAAGAATCGTAGTTTCTTTGTACTGTGTCTGAAATACATCCCCTTTCTATCCCTATCCTTTCACTCTTTGATTGAATCTTTTTAGCTTTTAGATTTGATATTTTGATATATAGGAAAATTGAACATCCTTTTGGAATAAGAAAATTATGAACAGAGAGGAAAAAATGAAAAAGAAAAGAAAGAATATCTATCCTGACCCATCTCAATGAATTTCATTTGTATGAGGTAGGAATATCTATCCAATACATTATTCATGTGTCAGGAACCAGATTTGAACTGGTGACACGAGGATTTTCAGTCCTCTGCTCTACCAACTGAGCTATCCCGACCAGTACCCTGCATCATCCTAGCAGAGTACTTGTATCTATGTAAAGTAAAAGAACTAAAAAAGAAAGTCTTAACAAATTGGACCTAGCCCCCTTGAATTTCCTTTAATTTCTTAGATCTTTCAAAAAGAAGACTTTCTTTGTAAATGTAAAGATAATGATATGAACTGTGAATGATGAAATGAATTCTTCAATAAGGGAGATTCCTTGAACATATATGTTCATTTGTACAGGTATCGTATCTATACCAAAGAAAAACAAAGAAAATTGGATTGGAATTGGAACAAGATACGAGGATTTCTATTCGGATCCATTTGTGAAAGAACAGAGTGAATGAAATTAGAAAGATATTTCATTTTGTTTGAACTGAACAACTGATAAAAAAAGAGGATGAGAGTAAAGAAAGAGTGGGGAATTCAAATGGACTTTTTCTTGGGGATAGAGGGACTTGAACCCTCACGATTTTTCAATTCGACGGATTTTCCTCTTACTCTAAATTTCATTGTTGTCGGTATTGACATGTAAAATGGGACTCTCTCTTTATTCTCGTCCGATTCATCTTCAAAAAATCTATAAAACTCTGGAATGATTCATTTGATCACTGAATATTTGAATTTGATTCTTTTTTCAACTTCAAAAACTTTTCATAGTTTATCATTCTAATTCATATAGAATCTAAATTAGAATATAAGATAGAGGTTTTTTCTATATATCCTTATCCTATACTCATATACTAAGAGTAGATAAGATAATAGTAATATAAAGAAAGAAGAAAGAAATTTGATTAATCGCTTGTTATGTAAGTATGTATACATACGTATTAGGTATATAAGGTCATCCTTTCTGTCATTTCAATCTTTTCTTTTGATAGAAGTCTTTTAGCTACTAATCTAACGTAGTAAATTTCATTCGTTAGAACAGCTTCCATTGAGTCTCTGCACCTATCCCTTTTTATTCTCATTTTGTATTTTTTCTCAAAAAAAGATTTGGCTCAGGATTGCCCATTTTTAGTTCCAGGGTTTCTCTGAATTTGGAAGTTACCACTTAGCAGGTTTCCATACCAAGGCTCAATCCAATCAAGTCCGTAGCGTCTACCAATTTCGCCATATCCCCCTTTGCTTTGAGACTTTAAGACAAGGATCCAGTTATAATTCCATCCACCTCTTTCGTTGATCTTGGCACTGTTGAATTCATTAGGTAAGAATTCCTATATCGAAAAAGTGTATGCTGCTATTTTCTTTTTATGCCCACCCTCTATTCTATCATTTCATCTCTCTTGGATGAACCCTATTCTATCATTAATGTATCCACAATTCAATATGGATAGATATATCCCACATATATTTATGCCTTTCCGAATCCTTCCTTTTGACAGTACTATTTAAAATAGTGGAACGGCCAATATTTCTTCTTCGTCCTATTGATTATAGAATTATAATCAATAGGACGAAGAAGTTTTAGTCATTGATTTCCATTATTCGAATAGAAATCAATAGAAAGAGAATATGATTCTCTTTTCACTATTTCTCTTTCTCTAATTTATCTATTAGTATTTTGATTTATTGTATTGATTTCATATTCATAATAGTAAGAATTCAAAATTGAATTCTTACTATTATGAATATGAAATTCTAAAAAAAAGGAAGAATGAGATTCTATATTCTATTTTTTTTTAAGGAATATTTCAATTGGAAATTCTTTTTGAATATTCTATCATTCTATCAAATATTTGTATTTGAATTTCCTCTTTTTTTTTCTTTTTTCTTTCATATATATG